AATGAGTAATCTCGTAATTTGAATTTAAATGGCAGTTCCAAAAAAACGTACTTCTGTATCAAAAAAGCGTATTCGAAAAAATGTTTGGAAAAGGAAGGGGTATTGTGCATCGTTAAAAGCGCTTTCCTTAGGGAAATCTCTTTCTACCGGGAATTCAAAAAGTTTTTTTGTGCGACAAACAAATAAAATAAATAGTAAAACGTTGAAATAATCTGAATCGGGCTGACTCGAAAAATTGACTGATTTCATTTCAAAAATAAAATTATCGATTTCCATTCCCTATCGGAGTTAATCAATATAAAATGGAATTCTCGCCGCTTTGATAATCTAGAATATATAAAAAACTCTTTTGTTTACCTTACTAAATTCGAAAAAAAAAGAATACTTTCTTTTTATTAACAAAAAAACACAAGATACTCGCTTTTTTTAGTATATCTTTTTATTTTCAAGGTGGGGAATATTATTTTCCCCATCAACCTATTTCTTCCAATAATATAAGTTTTTATTTTTTCTATATATTCACTTTCTCTATATCTATAGAAGAGCAAATATCTTTCGTTACTAAAATAATGGAAACTAAAATTCTAAACCCTTTTGTGTAACTTTCTTACTTTTCGATTTCCTCGAAATTCCTATATAAACCGCCCTAATATCTCTTGTGATGAATCTATTCAAAAATACTTATTGAAATTTTTCTGGATAAAAAATGTGTCAGTTGTGAATGATTCAAAATGGATTTTTTTTTATTAATATTCATTGATAAACTGCATTTTTTGTTTTAGATTTTTGAGATCAACTAAATTTTGAAATAGGTCATTAAAACAAAAATTTTAGTTCTCTCCCTTAATTGAATTGATAGTAGGATTTTTGAATTTTGCAAGAATTCAAGTTGAAGAGAGTATAAAATAAGATGCACGAAATCAAAATGAAGACTCTATGTTGAAGAAATTTTTATTCATAAATTTTAATCTTTACTAAAAAATATTGCAACCAATCGAATTCTTAAATCTAGACGATTGCTTATTCATAGACTATTATGAGTTTAAGATAAGCCGCTATGGTGAAATTGGTAGACACGCTGCTCTTAGGAAGCAGTGCTAGAGCATCTCGGTTCGAGTCCGAGTGGCGGCATGTCATCTCCTAAAAAAAGTAAATAGATCCTATAATGAATCTAACCCTCCATATGGATTTTATAATTAAAGGACTCCTATAATCTTATGATATTTTCAACCTTAGAGCATATATTAACTCATATTTCTTTTTCGCTCGTTTCAATTGTACTTATGATTCATTTGATAACTTTTTTAGTCGATGAAATCGTAAAACTATATGATTCATCCGGAAAAGGCATGATAATGAATTTGTTCTCTATAACAGGATTATTAGTTACTCGTTGGATTTATTCGGAACATTTTCCACTAAGTGATTTATATGAATCATTAATTTTCCTTTCCTGGAGTTTTTCCCTTATTCATATAGTTCCGTATTTAAAAAAAAATAAAAATATTCTAAGCACAATAATTGGCCCAAGTGCTATTTTTACCCAAGGCTTTGCTACTTCGGGTCTTTTAACTGAAATATACAAATCTACAATATTAGTACCAGCTCTTCAATCTGAGTGGTTAATAATGCACGTAAGTACGATGATATTAGGCTACGCTGCCCTTTTATGCGGATCATTATTATCAGTATCACTTATAGTCATTACAGTTAGAAAAAAGAAAAAGTTTTTTGCTACGAGTAATCGTTTTTTAAATTTCAATGGTTCCTTTTTCTTTGGTGAAATCGAATACATGAACGAACGAAGTAATATTTTAAGAAATACTTCTCTTTTTAATTATTACAGGTCCCAATTGATTCAACAATTGGATTATTGGAGTTATCGGGTTATTAGTCTAGGATTTATCTTTTTAACCATAGGAATTCTTTCTGGAGCAGTATGGGCTAACGAAGCATGGGGATCTTATTGGAGTTGGGACCCAAAAGAAACTTGGGCTTTTATTACTTGGATCGTATTCGCGATTTATTTACATACTCGAACAAATATAAAATTGCAGGGTACCAATTCAGCAATTGTGGCGTCTATTGGATTTCTTATAATTTGGATATGCTATTTTGGGATAAATCTATTAGGAATAGGACTACATAGTTATGGTTTATTTACATTAACATATAATTGAATTAAACACAATTAATTTAAGGGGTTATGATGAATAGGAATAGAAAAGTGGACAACACATATTAGATAAAAAAACCTTTGTGTGAACAGGTGATAACCCTGTGAATTTAATAGTGTAGTGATTCACAAGGTTATCACCTGTTCAAATTTATTCTTTTTACTTAACCTAAGAGAAGAAAAAAAACCCTCTTTTTTTCATTGTACAACGAATATAAAAAAATAATATTTTTTTTTCTTTTTTATTCATTAAAACTATCCATAAAAAGAATTAGATAGAATAACTTCAACCTTTTCAACTGATAGTGAAAGAACAAAATCAGGATACATACCAATACCTAGTACGGGTAAAAAAATAGAGATCAAAAGAAATAACTCTCGCGGTCCAGAATCAAAAAAATAATAGGTTGGTACATTAAATATCTTGTACCCATAGAACATCTGGCGTAACATAGATAATAAATAAATAGGAGTTAATATGATTCCAATTGCCATTACAAAAGTAATTAGTAGTTTTGTCATTAAAAAATATTTTGGACTAGTAAGTAGTCCAAAAAATACTATTAATTCGGCAATAAAACCACTCATACCTGGTAATGCAAGGGAGGCCATCGAAAAGCTACTGAACATCGTGAATATTTTTGGCATTGGGATAGCTATTCCACCCATTTCGTCAAGATACACAAGACGTATTCTATCATAAGTAGTTCCGGCCAAGAAAAAGAGTGCAGCACCAATAAATCCATGAGAGATTATTTGTAAAAGGGCTCCGTTGAGCCCCATATCAGTGATAGAACCAATTCCTATAATTATGAAACCCATATGTGATACAGAGGAATAAGCTATTCTTTTTTTTAAATTCCGTTGACCCAGAGATGTTGAAGCTGCATAGATTATTTGCATTGCACCTACTATCATCAACCAAGGAGAAAATATAGAATGAGCATGAGGAAATAATTCCATATTGATTCGAACTAATCCATACGCTCCCATTTTTAATAAGATTCCGGCTAGAAGCATACAAGTACTATAATGTGCTTCTCCATGGGTATCTGGTAACCATGTATGTAGGGGTATGATTGGCAATTTGACAGCAAAAGCAATAAAAAATCCAATATATAATAGTATTTCCAAACCCACAGGATAGGGCTGATTAGCTAATATTTCAAAATTGAGTGTTGGTTCATTAGAACCATATAAACCGATACCCAGAACTCCCATTAAAAGAAAAACGGAACCACCCGCTGTATACAAAATAAATTTTGTAGCTGAGTACAGACGTTTTTTTCCTCCCCACATGGATACAAGTAGATAAACGGGAATTAATTCTAACTCCCACATCAGGAAAAAAAGTAAAAGGTCCCGAGAAGAAAATAATCCTATTTGCCCACTGTACATTGCTAACATCAGAAAATGAAATAATCGAGAATCTCGAGTAACAGGCCGAGCCGCTAAAGTAGCTAAAGTCGTGATGAATCCCGTCAGTAAAATAGGTCCTATAGAAAGTCCATCTATTCCTAATCTCCAATGAAAATCAAAAAAGGAGATCCATTGGAAATCCTCCACTAGTTGGATTAATGGATCATCCAATTGAAAATGATAACAGAATGCATAAGTCGTTAGAAGAAGTTCTAAAATACATATATATATAGTATACCAACGGATTATTCGATTTCCTATATGTGGAAGAAAGAAAATTAATGAACCTGCAGGTATTGGCAAAACTACAATTATTGTTAATAAAGGAAAATGATTCGTGGTAAAGACAAGATACATTTGGGCCAGAAGAATCCGTGCTCAAAATAAAATAAAAATATTTTGAGCACGGATTTTGTCGGTAAAAAAAGATGGATTCAAGGAGAGTTTTATGGAACGTATCAATAAGCTAGACCCATACTACGAGTTGTTTCTTGCGATAAATAAACTCGAACACTCAAGAAATCGGTCGGACAGGCAGATTCACATCGCTTACAACCAACACAGTCTTCGGTCCTTGGAGCAGAAGCAATTTGTTTAGCTTTACATCCGTCCCAGGGTATCATTTCTAATACATCAGTGGGGCACGCTCGAACACATTGAGTACATCCTATACATGTATCATAAATCTTTACTGAATGTGACATTGTATCTATACAGTTTTGAACATCATAAGATTTCGATCTAGTAAACTAACTTAGAAATGGATCCTATATTTAGATACCAGACGAATCAATGAGTGATCAGAATCAATCTACTTCCGAATTGATTTAGGAGCTAGGGCCAAAATACTTTGATTTCTTCTTTTTTTGCAACCATGATCATACTTTACCTATCAAACCTGCTAATTTGAATTAATTTATGACTATTCGAATTTTTATTTATATGATTAATACTATTTATTCAACAAATTTGATTGGTTAATACGAGTTGATTTTCTGTTACGATAAATTGATGAAACAATAGCGGGTCCAATAGCTGCTTCAGCGGCTGCAATAGCTATAACAAAAATTGAGAAAATGTCTCCTCTTAATTGACGATTATCAAAAATATCAGAAAATGTTACAAAATTGATATTAACTGAATTTAATATAAGTTCAAGACACATAAGGGCTCTAACCATATTCCGACTTGTGATCAATCCAAAAATACCAATAGAAAATAAATAGGCACTCAAAACAAGTACATGTTCCAGCATCATTAACCAACTCCTTATCAATCTTGATTCCTTTCAATCTGAACAATAATACAATCGATTCGATTCTAACAAGTAGGAAACAAGGGAATATATTAGATTAGTAATAGATCGATAGAAAAAAGGATTTCTATTTTAGACAGGAACTAAAAGGATTATAACATTCCTTTTTCGTTGATTCTATTTGAATTCTTCGTTTTAAAGATTGATTATTGACGAGCTATAACAATTGCACCTATTAAAGCAACTAAAAGAATTATTGAAATGAGTTCAAATGGAAGAAAAAAATCTGTTGATAAATAAATTCCAATTTGTTGACTATTACTTATCAAATCTTGCTCTAGAATCTGGTTTGATTTTGTAATCCAAATGATCCCATACCACGACGTATCTGGAATAATAGTAATTAGTGAAATAAAAAGACTTGTACAAACCGTTGAAGTAACTCCATCCCCAACGGTCCAAAGAGAAAAATCTTTGTAATATTCTGACCCATTCATGAACATCACAGCAAAAATGATTAAAACATTTATAGCTCCTACATAAATAAGAAGCTGCGCAGCAGCTACAAAATATGAATTCGATAGAATATAGAATAAGGATATACAAAAAAGAACCAATCCCAATGAAAAGGCCGAATAAATTGGATTCGGAAGTAATACTACTCCCAGACTTCCTAATATAAGACCCGATCCCAAAAAGACTAAAATAAAATCATGTATTGGTGCAGGTAAATCCATTTTATTTTATAGAAAAAAAATAAATCGAAATATTTCATGACTTTATTGACCTGACCAGGCAAGAGGAGATTATCAGGATACTTCTTAATCTTAATTGACTGAAATTTGAATGGGGGTGATGTGGATTGATGTAGATACAGTTATGGGGCTACTATATTATCGAAAGCAGAGTTTCAAACTATTGAAATAATATTCGAATATAAATTGACTTTCAATTCAAATTAAACCACAATTGTCGCCAAGTAATCGCTCATTTGTATTGACCAAGCAAAAACCTCATTCCCTAATTCAAGAAAAAATCACTTTTGAATCTAAAGGAATGTTTTTTGAATAGCGATTTTATACATTTTTGATTTGAGGTGAATTCGAGGAAATTGTTCGAATTGTATAATCGTCAATTATTGACACCGGCAACCGACCTAAAGCAATTTGATTATAATTCAATTCATGACGATCATAAGTGGAAAGCTCATATTCTTCAGTCATTGATAAACAATTTGTTGGACAATATTCAACGCAATTACCACAAAATATACAGATTCCAAAATCAATACTGTAATTAAGTAATCGTTTCTTTCGAATATCAGATTCCAATTTCCAATCAACAACAGGTAAATCTATAGGACATACGCGAACACATACTTCACAAGCAATGCATTTATCAAATTCAAAGTGGATTCGGCCTCGGAAACGTTCTGATGTGATCAATTTTTCGTAGGGGTATTGAATAGTTACAGGTAAACGATTCGCGTGGGACAAGGTAATCATGAAACCTTGACCAATGTACCTGGCAGCTCGTAGTGTTTGTTGACTAGAATTTAAGAACTCAATTAACATAGGGAACATATTGAATATCTATAAATAAATTGATACTTGTTTCTTTCTCTTGTTTCAGATAAGTTGTGAATAGGGAATTCTTTTACAGTGAAAGAAGTTGGGACGAAGTTGTTAATAATAAATTACCTAGCGAAATAGGTAAAAGAAATTTCCATCCAAGATTTAAAAGTTGGTCTATTCTCAGTCTCGGTAAAGTCCATCTTGTTGCAATAGAAATGAACAAGAACAAATAAGTTTTAGCTAATGTAATAAAGATATCGATTATTGTTCCAAAAACCTTACTTTTTTTTTTAATGTCAAAAAGCTCAGTAACGAATATGTATGGAATAGAAAGATTCCAACCCCCAAAGTAAAGAACTGTTACAAATAATGAAGAAACAAGTAGATTTATATATGAAGCAATGTAAAATAAACCAAATTTTATACCTGAATATTCGGTTTGATAACCTGCTACTAATTCTTCTTCTGCTTCTGGTAAATCAAAGGGTAATCTCTCACACTCGGCTAGAGAAGAAATTAGAAAAACTATAAACCCTATAGGTTGCCGCCACAAATTCCACCCCCAAAAACCATATTTTGACTGCGCTTCAACTATATCAACTGTACTTGAACTATTAGATAATCATAGTCGACGATCACATCACTGCTCTTGTCGCTATTACAGAACCGTACATGAGATTTTCACCTCATACGGCTCCTCATAGGTCACAAATAAGGACCTTTCTACATTATTTTTTTGTGTTTATAAGATCGCTCGCGAGTCAAACGCTTATTCTAAGGTTTCGAATTAGACCAATGAAATTCTGTCTGCTAGATTTCGAATAAATAAAGTGCTTCTGAATTGATCTCATCTTTTAAGAATTTTCATTTTTCTTTGTTGATTAAAAACTTTATCCTTGAATAAAAAAAGGCTCTTTAGACGAATATCACATAGATATCTCAACCTATCATTTTCGATTACGAAAAAGAATTAGCAATTGCATTTCATAATAAGAATTCTATCTTTCTAAATAAAGATAGGTATGAATAAAAAAAAAGATCTCTTTTTGCAATTCTAGTCTTTCTATTTTATTTCGTTCCTATTCTCCTTTCTCAAAAAAAAGGGGACATTATCCAAAGTAAAAGATTTCTTCGTTCTTGATAGTTATTTACTTAATCGGTGGATAGGAACATACTCTAGATCTAAATTGTGGGGGGTACTTCTTAATCATTTCTACCAACTTAAAGCCCGAACTCAAATTCCTTTTCTATAAAGAAATATCCTATTGGACAATTTCCAGAATCTCTATTATTAATCCTTTGTGTATCTTGGTCTTCCTAACCATCCACACATTTTGTTTGAATCTCCCATTAGGGCAATCGCTATGTTAATAGATGGTAAAAACCCCATAAGTTGATCTTTTGAACCCGCTTCAAGTCATGATGACTAATCAACTAATCTTGGGGTAAACAGTCTCGACTGCTTATGTCTTTACTTTCACTTAATTCTTGTACATAGGAAATGAGATTGAATTCCTTTAACAGCAAATCTTTAAGCCGTTTTATTTCACTCATATAACTATCTGGTTTATTTTATCAACCCCAATGATGAATAAAAAAATATAAAATAGATATTCAGTTCATTTAACTTTCTTGCTAGAAATAAAAGAAATAGGGGAATTTTTATGTCTCACTGAATCACACGTAGAGATATTGATAATACACATAGAGTTAATGGTATTTCATAACTAATTGATTGAGCGGCAGCCCTTAATCCACCTAAAAAGGAATATTTATTATTTGATCCATATCCCGACATAAGAAGTCCAACGGGAGCAAGGCTTGAAACGGCGATCCATAAAAAAACACCAATACTAAGATCAGCTAGAATAAGTCGATAGCTAAAAGGAATTACTGAATAACTTAGTAAAATGGATATGACCGCTATGGATGGCCCGATACTGAATAAACGAGTATCGCCTCTAGATGGAAGAAGATTCTCTTTGAAAAGTAGTTTTGTACCATCTGCTAAAGCTTGAAGAATTCCTAAAGGCCCGGCGTATTCAGGTCCAATACGTTGTTGTATTCCTGCAGATATTTCTCTTTCTAACCAAACAATTACTAGTACACCTAGTGTGATTCCTAATACAAGAGTCAAAAGAGGGACAAGCATCCATATGATCCTATAGACCTCTTTTAAGGATTCCAATCTGGAAAAAGAATTGATAGTTTGTATTTCAGTTGTATCAATTATCATTTCAACGATCAACTTCTCCCATAATGATATCTATGCTACCTAGTATCGTCATAATATCAGCCAATTTCATTCTTTTAACTAACTGAGGAAGAATTTGCAAGTTGATAAAACCCGGTGGTCGAATTTTCCATCTCCAAGGAAAAACACTCTGATCTCCTATCATAAAAATTCCCAATTCGCCTTTTGGTGCTTCAACTCTTACATAAAGTTCTTGTTTCGACAATTCAAAAGTTGGAGAAGGTTTTTTACTAATAAATCGATATTGAAAATCATTCCATTCAGGGTTTTTTATTCTATCAAAGCGTCGGATTTCTAAATTCTCATAGGGTCCCCCTGGAATTCCTTCCAGGGCCTGTTGAATAATTTTTATGGATTCTGTCATTTCACTGATTCGTACTAAATAACGCGCTAATGAATCCCCTTCTTTTTGCCATTGAACCTCCCAATCAAATTCGTCGTAACACTCATAACGATCAACTTTACGAAGATCCCATTGTATTCCGGAAGCTCGTAGCATTGATCCTGATAAACCCCAATTTAGTGCTTCTTCTGCGCCAATAATGCCTACGCCTTCAACTCGTTCTAAAAAAATAGGATTACGTGTAATAAGCTTTTGATATTCAGCAACCCCGGTTAAAAAATAATCGCAAAAATCCAAACATTTATCTATCCAGCCATGAGGTAGATCAGCAGCTACTCCTCCGATACGAAAATAATTATGCATCATGCGCATACCGGTAGAAGCTTCGAATAGGTCATATATCAATTCTCGTTCTCGAAAAATATAGAAGAAAGGAGTCTGTGCCCCAATATCTGCCATAAAAGGGCCAAGCCATAACAAATGAGAAGCGATACGACTCAATTCCAACATAATAGCTCTGATATAGCTAGCCCTTTGAGGTACTTGAATATTACCTAGCTGTTCCGGTCCATTTACAGTTATTGCTTCTGTGAACATAGTAGCTAAATAATCCCAACGCGTTACATAAGGCAAATATTGTATAATTGTTCGATTTTCCGCAATTTTCTCCATCCCTCTATGTAAATAACCCAATATTGGTTCACAGTCAATAACATCTTCACCGTCGAGAGTAACTATCAGTCGAAGAACACCATGCATTGATGGGTGGTGAGGGCCCATATTGACTATCATGAGGTCTTTTCTTGTAGTTGATGCAATCATAAGTTTTTTTCCCGAGTCATTCTTCCATGCGTTTCTGAAAGTAAAAAGAAGTTCATCAAAATGGAAATGAATAAGTTTAAATGGTATCACACTTCAAATTAACGAGTTTTTATTTCTCGAATACCCAACTCACTGATTAATTCTTTATAACGCCCTATATTCTTTTTTGACAAATAAGCCAGCAGCCGTTGACGTTTTCCCAAAATTTTTCGCAAACCTCTCTGAGATGAAGAGTCCTTTTTGTGCAATTCCAAATGTGAAGCAAGTCTCCTTATTTTAGTGGTGAAACTTAATACTTGAAATTCAACAGACCCTCCGTTTTCTTCGTTTTCTTTTTGAGAAATAATCGAAATGAATGAATTTTTGACCATAAAAAAATGCCTTTGCCCCCTTTTTTTACAGATATGGATTTTACTGATCAGTAATAATAATGCCATTCATTTTAATGTGGTATATACAATAATAAAATTTATGAACTCCTAATTTTCTGAAGTAAAATCAATCAATCCAATTTAAAATTGGATTTAGATAGAGGATAGAAAAGGATTGGTACTTTTTCGCATCGAAGAATTTAGACCGAAAATGAAGCAGGTTCTGTTGATTTCTTTTGCGATATAATTGAGACAAATTTCGTATTGGCTATTGGAATGAAATGTAAGACATGTGATGTGTGTATTTGGTTGCTTTCATATACCCTATAAGCATATAGTAAGCATGTAAGTATATAGTAAGCATATAGTGAAAAGCTGTATTATTCACGAATTAAAAATTCGTGGATACATCTGTATCCTTAATATACAAAAATGACTGCCATTGTTGGTATCAAACCAAGAACGATTCATACAAGCTAAATCTTCTAATCGATAATTAGGCCAAAGAAAAAGCTTTAATTTAATTAATTTCTTTTTCTTTCTATCCAGATGTTTATTATCAGCCGAAACTTGGTTGCTGTTTTTTACGTTCTTCTCGTTCCAAAATACTAAATTTCTATCTACACCATTCCTACTCTTTGAATTGAAACAAATCATAATTCTCAATTTTCTACGACATCTAAACGATAAAATATTTTCAGGAACAGGCAAATCTAAATGAGCTTTGTGCCTAGTTTCAGTTATTCTTTGATGTGGTGAACTAGCTTCATAAAAATGATTCTTAGAAACATATCTTTGTTCTTGGTATTTTTGAGTAGTTTGGTGCTTACTCTTATGAAATAAGGAAATACCTATGATTTGATACATAATCAATTGTCCATCGTCGTTTCCAGGCAAATGAATGGGGTCTATAATCAATACTCCCTTTTTCATCAATTCTGTAGGAGTTAAACTCTTCTGAATCAACATTTTATCCAAACTCATTTCTCTCTTTTGAATTGAGGATATAATAATTTTTCTTGGATCTATCAGTCTAAGGAGGAGACAATATACCTTGATATTATTGATCATTTTTTGATTCAAAGTATCGTCCCATCTCAATTGAAAAAGCAAATAGCGTTTCAGGAAGAAATATAGTTCTGCTTCTGTGTTACTTTTGTATTGTTTTTGCTTTTTCCCTTTTTTCATGTCCGATCTTTCATAATTTTCTTCAATGTCTTTTTCTTGTGAAAGAATAGAGCGAAGGTATCTTCGGCCTGTGGATTCTTTTTGTTCTTGATTTCGATGATTTTTAGTCGATGTTATCAAAAAACTTCTTTTTTTCTTTTGATTGATCTTTTTATTTTCACTACTTTTTTTATTTCTATTCAAATTTAAAAGAAGTAATTTACTTGGTATAAACCAAGGTTTCGTTTTATATGCATTATAAAATAACACAAATTCTGGGAAGAACCAAAGTTCAAGATTCGATATGGGATGATTTAACATTTTTTCATTCATTTCCATCCAATCAAAAAATACTTTGTGGGAGTTTGGTGGATTGATTTCTGGAATAATAAGATAAAAAAGATCTTTTTTATTGATTATTTGAGAATTTTTAGTACCAATCTGAGTATCTTGATTTATATTAGTATCGATCGCGATCCAGGTTTCAATATCTACCCTTTGTATAAGAGAAAAATTGATAATTTTCCAATCAAAATATTTTCTATCCGCAGTTTTTTCCATAGGTAGAATATCTACCTTTCCTAGAAAATTATTGATATAAATACTCCTCAACATATCAAAAAGGGTGTCTTTATGTGTGTTATAAGAAATCTCTTGGTTCTTATTTCCTTGAAACGGAGATCTAGAAAAAAAGCATTCTGTTTTATTTTCATAATCATAATTTAAAAATTTATATGATAAAAGATCATATATATAGTATTTTTTAAAATTATCTTTTTTATTTGATTTATTCACTAATGAATAGACTTCAATTTTTTGTTGTTTTTTGGAATCAATTAATTCGTTTTTTTCATATGAATGCCATTTGCTTAAATTTTCCTTTTTCGTCATACGACAGTGGCGAACTCTATTTCGCCACTTTTCTGATATTAATCTAGACCATCTCATCTGAGACAAATCGTAGTGATTATAGCTTTTCAACCATCCTTTCCATTGATTCATTTTATAAATCGAAACTCCTAATTTCAAATGAAACATCTCTTCTATTTCAAAAGAATCCTTTATTTCAGGCTTAAGAAAAAAACGGATTCCGTGATATTGAAGAATAGATCTTAATTT